CATACTTCAGATTAAGATCGAGATATTGGACATAGAATGCCAATTTTAAAAATGTAAAAAAAAGGAGTAATCAGCCGTGACACGTTCACTAAAAAAAAATCCTTTTGTAGCTAATCATTTATCGGGAAAAATTGAAAAACTCAACATGAGGGAGGAGAAAGAAATAATAGTGACTTGGTCTCGGGCATCTACCATTATACCCACAATGATTGGCCATACAATCGCTATTCATAATGGAAAGGAACATTTACCTATTTATATAACAGATCGTATGGTCGGTCACAAATTGGGAGAATTCGCACCTACTCTAACTTTCGTGAGACATGCAAGAAACGATAATAAATCTCGTCGTTAGTCGTTCTACTAAGTATTCATGTTAAAAGTCTTATCTTAATAGTATTTCTAATTAGTATTTAGACTTAAGAGTCTTTATCTTATAGTAAGAGTATAGTATTTTCTTTTCTTTTTCTAGTATACTAAGACTTAGACTTTTATTACTTATTCTTACTTTTCTGACTTATCTTATACTATACTTCACCTAGGCACTTATCATTCATTGGCGGGGGATAACTTTCTTTTATGATAAAGAACGAAAATTCTGATAGAGAAGCAAAAGTGTTAGCTCAACATATATATGTATGTATGTCTGTTTTCAAAGCACGAAGAGTAATTGATCAGATTCGCGGGCGTTCTTATGAGGAAACACTCATGATATTAGAACTAATGCCTTATAGAGCATCTTATCCAATTTTACAATTAGTTTATTCTGCAGCAGCAAATGCTAGTCATAATATGGGTTTAAATGAAGCTGATTTATTTATTAGTAAAGCTGAAGTCAACAGAGGCGCTATTGTTAAAAAGTTAAGAACTCGGGCTCGAGGACGTAGTTGTCTAAAAAAAAAAACCACTTGTCATATAAAGATTTTTTTAAAAGAAAAATAGAAATTTTGGATTCATCTAAAGAAACAGAATTTCGATTCCTATTTTATATTTATAAATTTCTAAAAAAATATGAATGGAACAAAGGATAGAAAAATATGGGACAAAAAATAAATCCACTAGGTTTCAGACTTGGAACAACTCAAAGTCATCATTCTTTTTGGTTCGCACAACCAAAAGATTTTTCCATGGACCTACAAGAAGATGAAAAAATACGGAATTGTATTAAGAACTATGTACAAAAAAATAAGAGAATATCCTCAGGTTTTGAAGGAATTGCCCATATAGGGATTCAAAAAAGAATAGATTTTATTCAGGTCATAATCTATATTGGATTTCCCAATTTATTATTAGAAGGACGAATAGGGGGAGTCGAAGAATTACAGATGAATGTACAAAAAGAGTTTCGTTCTGTAAATCGGAGACTCAACATTGCTATCACAAGAATTGAAAAGCCTTATGGACAACCTAATATTCTTGCAGAATATATAGCTTTACAATTAAAAAATCGAGTTTCATTTCGAAAGGCAATGAAGAAAGCTATTGAATTAACTGAACAAACGAATACAAAAGGAATTCAAGTACAAATCGCAGGGCGTATCGACGGAAAAGAGATTGCACGTGTCGAATGGATCAGAGAAGGTAGGGTTCCTTTACAAACAATTCGGGCTAAAATTGATCACTGTTCCCATACAATTAGAACTATCTATGGAGTCTTAGGCATAAAAATTTGGGTATTTGTAAACCAAGAATAAGAATAATGGACCTTTACTTATCTCGCCATTCTGCTGAGCAATAGAAAAACAAACAATTCTAATTCTATAAGGTTGAATAAAAATTCGATTTACTCTTTAATTTAGGTTTCGTATAATTGCTATGCTTAGTGTGTGACTCGTTAGTTTTAGTTTTTTATTTAGAGTTGATATTACAAAAAAAAGATGACCCCACTATAAACTTAGTAACGATCAAAACTAAAAAAACTAAAAACTAATAACCAACTTATTGCTTCGTATTGTCGAGATCCCAAGAAACAGTCATTATATGACTGAATCGATCATATAGTTATAGCAACTGAAATTTTTTTCATAAAAAAGAAATCGAATTAGAAATTCTGAAAAAAAAAGGGATGTGGAAAAATGAAAGGATGATAGAAAGAGAGAATAAAGATCTCAATGATAATGATTCCAATATGTATGGTTTATGAAAAATCACCCCATAAAAAAAGGCAGTGTGATAAAGCATCAACATCAATATACAATAAATATAAATAATAAATATACAAAATCAATATACAAATTCAGATTTTTTATATTTTATATTATTTTATATTTAGAATTTTTAAATATTTATAATTTCATAATTTTAAAAATATTTATTATTTTAAATATTAATAAAATTCATATTAATGAATATAAAAATAATAAAAATATAAATTCTAATATCTATAATATCAAATTCAAATTCAAATATAAAAATATATAATTAATATATATTAATATATTAATATATATAATAATATATAAATATATATAATATATAAATATAAATATAATTCTAATAAAAAATAGAATGAATATATGATCATAATAATCAAGAATCGAAATATAAAAAATTACTAAATAATAATAATCTAATCAATAATCAATATAGAGATTATCTATCTAATAAGATAGATAAATAAATAATAAGATAGAATAAGGATATAAATAATAGAAACATAGATGAATAATTGAATCGAGCTTCGGGTTAAGAAAACTGAGGAGATTGACTCAGAAACAAATAACTGATTTTGTTGGGAGCTCCATTGCAGAGTTCAGGCCTAAGCATTAATGGAGAAGCTATGGGAACGATGGAACCTGTGACTACATAGGATTTGATTGAAAAAGAATCAATCCTAATGATTCATTGGGTAGGATGGCGGAATGAACCAAGAATAACATAGATTTCTTCTGACTAGTCATAAAATGACCCTACAAATCAAAGAGAAAAGAGTCAATATTCGCCCGCGTAACCTTTTGTTTTATATTTTTTCTTTTTATATTTATTTTTTTTATTTCAATTTCTATTTCATTTATTGTATGACTTTTTGGATGATTCAATATGAGGTAAAGTTAAATACTTTAGAAAATTTTTTAAAAGTCAAAGAAATAAGCATTATCCATAAACAAACACGTCTAGTGATTCGCGAGGAGCTGGATGAGAAGAAACTCTCATGTCCGGTTCTGCAGTAGAGATGGAATTCAGAAACAACCATCAACTATGACCCAAAAAGAACCAGATTTCGTAAACAACATAGAGGTAGAATGAAGGGAATATCTTGCCGAGGCAATTATATTTGTTTCGGAAGATATGCTCTTCAGGCACTTGAACCTGCTTGGATCACAGCTAGACAAATAGAAGCAGGGCGAAGATCAATGACACGATATGCACGTCGTGGTGGAAAGGTATGGGTACGTATCTTTCCCGACAAACCTGTTACAGTAAGACCTATGGAAACGCGTATGGGTTCGGGGAAGGGATCCCCCGAATATTGGGTATCCGTTGTTAAACCGGGCCGAATACTTTATGAAATAAGTGGAGTATCAGAAACTGTAGCCAAAGCAGCTATGAAAATAACTGCATGCAAAATGCCTATACGAACTCAATTTGTTATTTCAGGATCAGGATAGGTAAACAAAAGTAAGTAAAGGTGTATTGAGAATGAAAAAACAAACGCGGATTTCTTTATCTCTGGACAAACAATATTTCTTTTTTCCCTTGTCCCTTGCATTGAAATAAGAGATCAAAAAAAAAAAATGATATGATTCAACCTCAGACCCTTTTAAATGTAGCGGATAACAGCGGAGCTCGAGAGTTGATGTGTATTCGAATCATAGGAACTGGTAATCAACGATATGCTCATATTGGCGATGTTATTGTTGCTGTAATCAAAGAAGCAGTGCCCAACATGCCTCTAGAAAGATCAGAAGTAATTAGAGCTGTGATTGTACGCACGTGTAAAGAACTCAAACGTGACAATGGCATGATAATACGATATGATGACAATGCAGCGGTTATCATTGATAAAGAAGGAAATCCAAAAGGAACTAGAATTTTTGGTTCGATTGCTCGGGAATTGAGACAGTTGAATTTTACTAAAATAGTTTCATTAGCACCCGAAGTCTTATAAATCAGACTAGTAGGTTAAAATAGGACATACTTTAATTTTAGATTTCTATTCTCTGTTCTCTATATTATTAATTATTATATTAATTATTTAATATTTATTAATTATTTAATATTTATTTAATATTTAATTATTATTATTTATTTATTATTCGACTATTTCGACTATTTAGATTTTCTATTTTTATATTTTCTATATGAAATTATACTATTTTATAGTATATTCATTCCTATTTTTATTTCTAGTTACTAGTTATATCATATTTATATCATAGTATAGATATAGAATAGAATATATAATTCTAGAATTGAAATTCGATTTTCTATGAATTCGAATATCTGAAATAGATCCAATTAATAGATCGTGTCTCATGCATATACTTTTAATTAAAAGAAATTAGAATTTAATAATAAAAAAAAAAATTCAATAAAAAAGAAAAAAATAAAACTAAAACAAAAAAAGCATGTTGATTATATCAAAAATGAGGAGGCACCAATAACTATAATTCGTCATGGGTAGGGACATTATTGCCGATATAATCACTTCTATAAGAAATGCTGACATGGATAAAAAGGGAAGGGTTCAAATAGCATCTACTAATATCACTAAAAATATTGTTAAAATACTTTTACGAGAAGGTTTTATTGAAAACGTTCGAAAACATCAAGAAAGTAAAAAAAAATTCTTTGTTTTAACCTTACGACATAGAAAGACTAGGAAAGGGAATAAAATTATTTTAAAGCGTATCAGCCGACCCGGTCTACGAATTTATTCCAACTATCAACGAATTCCTAAGATTTTAGGCGGAATGGGGATTATAATTCTTTCTACTGCTCGAGGTATAGTGACAGATCGAGAAGCTCGACTAGCAAAAATTGGAGGAGAAATTTTGTGTTATATATGGTGATTCTCCTGCGGTAACTTAATACTCTCTCGAATTTACTATTTATCTATTTGTAAAATAGAGAGGGAGAAGTGAATTATAGAACTCTTCCTCTAGTAGTTGATACTTAAAGGGGGTTATCTGAAATGAAAGAACAAAAACTGATTCATGAGGGTTTAATTACTGAGTCACTTTCCAACGGTATGTTTCGAGTTCGATTAGATAATCAAGATCTAATTCTAGGTTATATTTCAGGGAGAATCCGACGCAGTTTTATACGTATACTACCCGGAGATAGAGTAAAAATAGAAATGAGTCGTTATGATTCAACCAGGGGACGCATAATTTATAGACTTCGAAAAAAAGATTCGAACGATTAGATCATTCTTTTAAACATCCCTCTCGTAGGGGTATAATTCGAAAAAAAAACTAATTTTTGTTTCCAAAAAAATAGATTCAGAATGAAGGTAAGGAATAAAAAATATGAAAATAAGGGCTTCTGTTCGTAAAATTTGTGAAAAATGTCGACTGATCCGTAGGCGCGGGCGAATTATAGTAATTTGTTCCAATCCGAGACATAAACAGAGACAGGGATAATTCTTCTCAAGTTCTAAATAAAGAACTTTCTAAAAGAAAAAACCCATGTACATGGAAAAAGAAAGAAAAAAGAATCAGTTTTCATATAAAATGGATATTCCGCGTATCTTTCTGTATATTTCTGATTCTTCCTTTTTTTTTTATTCTTATGAATATGAGATAATAAAATATGACAAAACCTATAGCAAAAATTGGTTTACGTAAGAATGCACGTATTGGTTCACATAAGAATGAACGTCGAATACCGAAAGGAGTTATTCATGTTCAAGCGAGTTTCAACAATACTATTGTAACTGTTACAGACGTACGAGGTCGGGTAGTTTCTTGGGCTTCCGCGGGGACTTCTGGATTCAGAGGCACAAGAAAAGGAACACCTTATGCTGCTCAAGCAGCAGCACTCAACGCTATTCGTACAGTAGTGGATCAGGGTATGCAACGAGCAGAAGTTATGATAAAGGGTCCAGGTCTCGGAAGAGATGCGGCATTACGAGCCATTCGGAGAAGCGGAATACTATTAAGTTTCGTACGTGATGTAACACCCATGCCACATAATGGATGTCGCCCCCCTAAAAAAAGACGTGTGTAGAAATAAGAATTCAAGAGATTCCAAGAAAAATAAATGAGTCAATGATCCGATCCAATAATCATAAAGAAAATAAAAATAATAGTATGGTTCTAGAAGAAGTAGCAGGATCCACTCGAACACTACAGTGGAAATGTGTTGAATCAAGAGTAGACAGCAAGCGCCTTTATTATGGTCGTTTCGTTCTGTCCCCGCTTATGAAAGGTCAAGCCGATACCGTAGGTATTGCCATGCGAAGGGCTTTACTTGGCGAAATAGAAGGAACATTTATCACACGTGCAACATCTGAGAATGTGCTGCACGAATATTCTACGATAGTAGGTATTGAAGAATCAGTACATGATATTTTAATAAATTTGAAGGAAATTGTATTGAAAAGTAATCTCTATGGAGTTAGGGACGCATCCATTTGCGTCAGAGGTCCAAAATACATAACCGCTCAAGATATCATCTCACCACCTTCTGTAGAAATCGTTGACACGACACAGCATATAGCTAACCTGACAGAACCAATTGATTTGTGTATTGAATTACAAATCAAGAGAAATCGCGGATATCATATGAAATCTACAAACGAATCTCACGATGGAAGTTATCCTATAGATACTGTATCCATGCCTGTTCTAAATGCGAATCATAGTATTCATTCTTACGGGAATGGGAATGAAAAACAAGAAATACTCTTTCTAGAAGTATGGACGAATGGAAGTTTAACTCCTAAAGAAGCACTTTATGAAGCTTCTCGTAATTTGATTGATTTATTGATTCCCTTTCTACATGCAGAAAAAAAGGACATGATTTTCGAGGAAAATGAAAACAGATCGAATCTACCCCCTTTTTCCTTTCAAGACAAATTCACTGATTTAAAGAAAAACAAAAAACGAATTCCATTAACATGTATTTTTATTGACCAATCAGAATTGCCTTCCAGGGCCTATAATTGTCTCAAAAGGTCCAATATACATACATTATTGGACCTTTTGAGTCATAGTCAAGAGGATCTTATGAAAATGGAATATTTTCGCATAGAAGATGTAAAACAGATATTGGGCACTCTACAGAAGCATTTTTCAATCAATTTACCTAAGAAAAAGTGTTAATTTTAAATCCGTTGGAATTCTAAAATTTTTTAGTTTTTCTAAAGAAAAAAGAATAGAATGAGTTTTGAATCTACGGCACGATCCATATATTTGCGGATATAGATCATAAAAAAGACCAAAAATTGATTGATGTATCTAGGGAAGATCCAGAACGGGATCTTCCTTAGATACCTATGTCCTGGCATTTCACGGTTTAATCAATTTTAAAAAGACCTAAAGTTAGGGATTTCTCAATAGGCAATGTTGCTCCAATACCTAACCAAAGAGCTACTGCAGTACCGATCAAAAAGACTGTTGTAGCTACTGGACGACGAAATGGATTTTGGAATTTATTGACATTCTCCAAAAAAGGTACTGTCAATAATCCTATTGGTACTGAAACCATTAAAAGAACACCCAATAACTTATTTGGTACTGTACGAAGTATTTGAAATACGGGAAAGAAGTACCATTCGGGTAATATTTCCAACGGAGTTGCAAATGGATCTGCCGGTTCACCAATCATTGACGGCTCTAGAACTGCTAAGCCTACATTACATGCAATAGTGCCTAGAATTACTACTGGAAAAATATATAAAAGATCATTGGGCCATGCAGGTTCTCCATAATAATTATGCCCCATACCCTTAGCCAATTTAGCTCTTAATACAGGATCGTTCAAATCAGGTTTCTTTGTTATTTGGATAGGTGAATTCTTAAGGATCCATCCCCCAAAAGAACCGGACATGATAATTTTTTATCATCCGGCTCGAGCACAAGAATCAAAAGAATGAAAGAAATAGATCCATAGAACATAAATGGGTACATATAGAATCTATATTTCATATCATAGATATCTACATATACAATGTAGAATGACTCTATGTAAGAAAAGATTTCTGAAATTCCATTTCCCCGGGTTGCAACGATTCATTGCTCATTGCAAAGAATTCCGTTCTGGCAAAGAAATGCTCCATATCCAAGCAGGCTTACAAATTCGATAATGATCAAGTGCTTTTTGGATTATCTCATGTCTTTTGTTTGCTATTTATCCCCAAAAAATCTCGATTTTCTTACATACAACAATACAAAGTTTTTACTTATTATTAATAAAGTCTAATCTCTGTTCTTCTTTAGATCCCTTATTTCACTCCGATAGTATTATAGATCAGGGTCGATGCAAAGGAAATGAATGCATCTACATACTATAATTAGATTACTATCAAATAAAATTAATCAAATAAATACTATCTATCTAATCTAATATCTAATTACTAATAAATTAATAAATTCTAATTTTCTAATTAGAATAAAAAAATCAAACAAAGTGGAATAGATAGAACATTGGATCATGCCACATCACTTATTCTAGGGATCTTACGGAGCCTGTTCATGCATAACATGATTAGGGTATAATCATAGAAAAGATTCTCCTCAAGCTAACCGGCCTATCCTATGCTACATAAGGGGATTGACCTAATGGTTGGATGCAGAGACACATTGGGTTGTGAATTCCAACGTGGCGGAAAAAATCATATATCCGCATGGAACAATCAATAGTTCAAGTCACACACTCCCATAATCCATCCTCTTTTAGTAAAATATACTTCAACTATTCGTAACAATACAATACTTCAGAGTTGAAGAGAAGTATCCAAATAACATGCCTTAATTTTTCAATAATACATATTTGTTTTGTAGCAATTCAATATTTTTGTTCCTCCCCTATATGATAAATTACAAATATATATGATCTGCCTTTTCTATAAAGGACCTGAAATGCCTTGCTTACGTATCATTGGGAAGTGCATTAACATAAATACGGCAGTAAGAAGAGGTAATACAAAAGTATGTAAACTATAAAAACGAGTCAAAGTGGATTGGCCCACACTAGCGCTTCCACGTAATAATTCTACCAGGGACGATCCTATTATAGGAATAGCTTCAGGCACGCCTGTTACGATTTTTACTGCCCAATAGCCAATTTGGTCCCGAGGTAAGGAATAACCAGTTACGCCAAAAGATGCGGTCAATACAGCCAGAACCACCCCCGTAACCCAAGTTAATTCGCGGGGTTTTTTAAACCCACCCGTAAGATACACACGAAATACGTGCAAGATCATCATTAGAACCATCATACTTGCTGACCATCGATGAACTGATCGAATTAACCAACCAAAATTGGCCTCAGTCATTATGTATTGAACAGAGGAAAAAGCCTCTGTAACAGTTGGACGATAGTAAAAAGTCATAGCAAAACCCGTAGCCACTTGTACTAAAAAACAAGTAAGCGTAATCCCGCCTAGACAATAAAATATGTTGACATGAGGAGGAACATATTTACTAGTTATATCATCTGCAATCGTTTGAATCTCGAGACGTTCTTCGAACCAATCATATACTTTATTGAGATAGGTAACCCAAGAAGGACTCCCCCTCTGAGAGCCACATATGAGAATTTCATCTCGTACGGCTCAAGCCGAAACACACAAATACTGGTTTCAATGGATATGGAATAGATAGTTCAAAACTTCTTGGGTCTTAGCCACGTCACTCTATTTGACCCAAAGATACGAAGTAAGAATAAGAAAAATCCGGAATCTCTTCTTTGTGATGATAATGCCAAGAAATACAATCTCAAGTTGGCTCCTCCATCTTTCTTTATGTTAATTATAACAGGCCTCTTGAATCTTCTCTTACCTATCTTTTTTTTTTTACTTTATTTGATATTATTTGATAAGAATTCTCTTGTTGAGACCCTATGAATCAATTGAAACCTCAGATTCATACTAGAACCACGATGATTTAAGAAAGCAAAAGCTAAACTAAAAGTTTTTCTGAGTAAAAACCATTTGATCATCACTTATTCAATGAATGTAATGACTCAATAAAATCTATATCTATAGCTATAGAAAGAGTTTTCTTTTGGTCAAAACTGAAAGGAAAAATTTGTTTGATTTTGAAAAGGCCTATTTCCATCCGCTTGCGAGGTCTGAAGAATAGGTATGAATCATAGTTCATATATTTCTTCAAATATTTCTTTTATTGATCTATTTTATATAGTCCGTGCTCCAGAAACTAGAATAAATATCTGACGAAGTGGAATCATCTTGATAGAGATGACAGGTACATTCTCTGTATTATCAATAGGATCAATTATAACAAGTCACACGCTCATATTCCGGAAATGCAATATTGAAACAAATAAATTTCACGATCGAACTACCAGAATAGTCTATAAATACAAGTCTTAAGCAATCTTAAGTTGAAGTATTAAGTAAGTTTAAGTAAAATAATCCTTTTTTATTGATTTATTGAAAAATAAGGACTTCCCGTTTTTATAAAATTTTATAAACTAATTCATTGAAATTCCGTCCAGTAAAATGGAAGAATTATAAATTTCCAAAATAATAGATAAAAATATTGCAAATAGAGCCATTGCAACCCCCATAAGTGGTGTAGTCCCCCATCCTGGAGCTACTTTTCCATATTCCGAATTCAATGGTTTCAATAAATTCCCTACGTTAGTTCGTCTTGACCCAGATCTAAAACTACTCTCAACGGTTTTTGTAGCCATAAATCCTCTTTCATCATGAGTTGAAATCTGTTGACTTTGTATATCCTTCCGTTTTAGTTGTAAATAAACGACATTGTGGTGATCCATTGTGATCTTTAAATTATCGAAAAATGGAAACAGCAACCCTAGTCGCCATCTCCATATCCGGTTTACTTGTAAGCTTTACTGGGTACGCCTTATATACCGCTTTTGGGCAACCCTCGCAAAAATTAAGAGATCCCTTCGAAGAACATGGGGACTAGTTGAAGTAATGAGCCCCCCAATATTCATATGGGGGGCTCATTACTTCCATGGAGATAATGAAAAATCATTTCATTTTTTTAGTTGGAACTTTAGGTGGTTCTCGAAAAAAGATAGCGAAAAAGATTATTCCTAAAGTTGAAACTAACAGGAATGTATAAACCAATGCTTCCATAGATTCGATCGTGGTTTACAATTATAGCTTCCATACCTATTCATTTTGGGTCATTTACAAAAAAAATGAGAAATTGAAATTTACAATTTGCTATTACTATAACTATAATATATATTAGAAATGATAGTATAATATTTACTATATACCATATTTAATATACCATATTTAATACTTATTTAATACTAGAATTTAGTATTACTTAGTATTACTAGAATTCTATCTATCTATATATATATATAATATATATATATATATATAGGCAAAGGAATCTTGTATCAAACTACTTGTCTCCTTGTAGTTGGATCTCCAAGTTTTTGGAATGCTCCAAATTCCACTTGAGCATCCAAATCTGGATCAATACCGGCAAAAACATCTCTAAACAAGGTTCTGGCGCCGTGCCAAATGTGTCCGAAAAAAAAGAGCAAAGCAAATGTAGTATGCCCAAAAGTGAACCAACCCCTCGGACTGCTACGAAAAACACCATCGGATTTCAAAGTAGCCCGGTCTAATTCAAAAATTTCACCTAATTGGGCACGTCTAGCATATTTTTTCACAGTAGCAGGATCACTATAACTGACTCCATTGAGTTCTCCACCATAGAATTCAACAGTTACCCCTACTTGTTCAACACTATACTTTGATTCTGCCCTTCTAAAAGGAACATCGGCCCTCACAATTCCGTCTCCATCTACCAAAACTACCGGAAATGTTTCAAAAAAGGTAGGCATACGACGTACAAAGAGTTCGCGCCCTTCTTTATCTCTAAATATGGGGTGCCCTAACCACCCAACAGCTATTCCATCCCCGTTGTCCATTGAACCTGCTCTGAATAATCCCCCTTTCGCCGGATTATTACCAATGTAATCGTAAAAAGCTAATTTTTCGGGAATTTTGGACCAAGCTTCTGATAAGCTCAGATTTTCGGCTAGTCCGGCCCCAACTCTTCGATATATTTCTTGCTGGAAGTATCCCTGATCCCACTGATAACGAGTGGGGCCAAATAATTCGATTGGGGTAGTTGCTGAACCATACCACATAGTTCCAGCAACAACGAAAGCTGCAAAAAAAACAGCAGCAATACTACTGGAAAGCACAGTTTCAATATTACCCATGCGTAATCCTTTGTATAGACGTTGAGGAGGGCGGACACTAAGATGGAATAGACCCGCTAATATGCCCAATGTACCTGCTGCAATATGATGAGAAGCTATTCCCCCCGGAACAAAAGGATCAAAACCTTCCGCACCCCACGCTGGATTTACAGATTGTACTTTTCCAGTTAGTCCATAAGGATCAGACACCCATATTCCAGGACCATATAAGCCTGTTACATGAAATGCGCCAAAGCCAAAGCAAGCCACTCCTGAGAGAAATAAATGAATTCCAAAAATCTTGGGCAAATCTAAAGAGGGTTTTCCCGTACGTTCATCCGAGAATATCTCTAGGTCCCAATACACCCAATGCCAAATAGATGCCAAGAAGCACAAGCCAGAAAACACAATATGTGCCCCTGCCACGCCTTCATAACTCCAAATGCCCGGATTCGTTATAGTTCCTCCTGAGATATTCCAACCCCCCCACGAATTGGTTATTCCTAAACGAGTCATGAAGGGTATAACGAACATGCCTTGTCTCCACATTGGATCAAGAACAGGGTCAGAGGGATCAAAAACTGCTAATTCATATAGAGACATCGAGCCGGCCCAACCAGAAACTAGAGCTGTATGCATTATATGGACAGAAAGCAATCGACCGGGATCATTCAATACGACAGTATGAACACGATACCAAGGCAAACCCATGTAAATACCCCTTTCTAAAAAATAAACAGACATTATGTAACTTTATCGCATTGGAAAAGACTAGACCGTGTACTTCACCTGTTCGGTAGAAAAGGGATTAATATTTATTTGTATTCCCTTCTTTTATCTTAAAGGAAATATAAAAGAACAATTCTGTTTATATTTAATAATAACAAAGAGAAACAGATCTTATTCTATACCCGATAAGTACCAATACGCAATGGGAGTATTTTGTTTGGGGAAAAGAATACATAGATACTTGTTTATCTTTATCATTTGACATCATTCGAACAATTGTCCGATCCGATCGATCCGTTAGTTCCAATTTTGATTTATTCATTCTGCCTTCCTCTATGAGACTTCCAGTCTATATCTATATATAAAGTCTATATCTATATTATAATATTATAATCATTATCATCTATATACACTAGATTATATCTACTATGACTATGATATATAAATCTATATTCTAATAATAATAAATATAGAATTCTGTCATGTATCATAGTACATAGTATATATACATGGTATATATAATACATATATATCATATATATATAAATATAATATAAATATATAAAATATAAAAATATCTAAAATTAAATAGAATATATAATAAATAGAAAATAGAAATTAAAAAATTATATGTAATGTAATTATTAATTTTAATAATTTTTTATTAATTTAAGAAATAAAGAGAAAAAATGATGAAAACAATAAAGACATTGTTTTGTTACGTTTCCATATTAAAGTAAAGTATAGTACTTCATTTTTTCTTTATTTTAATGCCCGTTGGTGTTCCAAAAGTGCCTTTTCGGAGTCCTGGAGAGGAAGATGCTATTTGGGTTGACTTATAGTGCGACTTGTTAGACATATTGGTCATATGGGATTTCCCCGTTACCTCCCCCGATCGAGTATTCTCTGTTTCGCCCAATCCAATAGATATATATTCAATTCAATATTGTATTGATTGAACCATCAAAAATTCGGAGCGTGAAGCACAATTAGATCAATTCCTATATGGGGATCAATATTATCAATTAGAATAATTGATGGTTTACTTGGACTGAGAAAATTAAAGTATACAGGCTCCGCTCATAGAATACCAAATTGGGAATGGTAAGAGTAAAGTACTAGAATGGGAGTGTAATTGTAGTAATATAAATATTGATGTAAATGTAGTAGTAAATGTAGTAATATTAAATTGAAATATTTAATATTTATTTCAATTTCAATATAATATAATTATTTTTAATTATTAATTATTAGATATATTATATATTAATTATTATTTCTTATATATTACTTATATATTATATATTAATTATATTTTATATTCTAATTATATTATAATTAGAATTCTAATACTATATGATATGATCTATACGATACGATTACACGATATAATTACCACTTGTATCATAGACTATTCTTAGCCTTACTATAGAGATAATCTCAAAAGGTATAATCTCAAACTGTCTACCAAGTACTATGATAAATACATGGAATCGTTTGGGTAAAGGTATGAAACGAATTGAAAAAAAAAAAATAAGCAGTACTGAAATCATTTGCCCTATATGTGCAAATAGAATTCGGGCAAATATTCTCCCGGAGTAGAACAAAAACCTAAAATAATTGAAAGGACCCATTCAGTAACAAGAAAATTACATCGTGATTTGAATTTTGATGAAACAATACATCAATGAGAAGTTAGTTCAATAAGTTACGAAAATTCTTTTTTTTTTTTTTACTTTTTATACATTATAGAATATAGGGAACGGGAAGGAGGCCAAAACTCATGTTAAAAAAAAAAAATGGAAGAAAAGCAAAACGCTTCATTAGAAAAACAGTTAGAAAAAAAAAGAAATAAGACTGGAATCGACACATTGATTTTTTTCTCTTTTGAACCGTATGCATCCAAAGGTGCACGTACGGTTCCACAGGGATACAATTTTACCCTAATCAACCGACTTCATCGAGAAAGACTACTTTTTTTAGGCCAAGAGGTTGATAGCGAGATCTCGAATCAACTTGCTGGTCTCATGGTATATCTCAGCATAGAAGATGCTACTAGGGATCTTTATTTGTTTATAAACTCTCCAGGCGGATGGGTAATACCAGGAATAGCCATTTATGACACTATGCAATTTGTGGTACCCGATGTACATACAATATGCATGGGATTAGCAGCTTCAATGGGATCTTTCATTTTGGTCGGAGGAGAAATTACCAAACGTCTAGCATTCCCTCACGCTTGGCGCCAATGAGTTTTTTTATAAAAAAAAAGAAGACTATGCCTTCGCTCTATCGAATATGAATCAAATAAAAAAAAAAGAATAAGTAATAATAGCATGGCACTTCGAGTTCGATATGAGCAAACCATTATTGTTTTTTCCTAACATGAGATTTTGTATTGAGATAATAGTATGAAAAAGAAGGGTTATTACCAATTGGATCTTGATCTTATGTGTCAAGAGTTAATTTCAGCGTCACAAACCATTTTTCTTCCACACCAGAAGTCTCTTTCTTATCTTTATGTTATCAGAAAAAGAGTAAAAAAAAAAAATGGAAAAATTTATTTTATCCTTCTTGGATCGTATCAAAAAGAAACTTTGGGATTGCTAAACCACAGACAAGATAAATAGATAAATTCTATTATATATTAAATTAGATAAATTAGACATATATATAATAAAGTAAAATAAAGCAACAGAACCATCATAGTATTTTTCTTTACTACTACGAAAGGAAGGGTGGTAAATGGATCATCTAAACATTTGGATCATATGAGTTATATTTCTTCTTTTCGATAGAAGAAATTCTATTGCAAAAGGAAAGGAAGAAAAAATAAATTCCATTGCAGAGCCGTATGCAATGTACAAAATATGCCCGTACGGTTGTTTAATTTCTTCTTGTTATTTTGATTCCCCCTTACTTTAATCAAATCGTGCGAGATACGCATAGAAGAATCGTTCATGATGTTATATCAATATCATCAGGGTTATGATTCACCAACCTGCTAGTTCTTTTTTTGAGGCACAAGCAGGGGAATTTATGCTGGAAGCAGAAGAACTGTTGAAGATTCGCGAAAATCTCACAAAAGTTTATGTACAAAGAACGTACAACCCTTTATGGGTTATATCCGAAGACATGGAAAGGGATGTTTTTATGTCAGCAACAGAAGCCCAAGCTCATGGCATCGTTGATCTTGTAGCGGTCGAAGATGAGAATACTGGAGATTATATATATATATAAATATATAAATTCTAGAATTCCATTTCAAAATTAGAATTTTCCGTGATTTGATAGTGAATAGAAATCTTTCATAATCATCAACCATCAGGTTAAGATCGATCTAAGCCAACCCACTCTATTCTATCTAGAATGAAATTATATAGACACGACATGCCAACTATTAAACAACTTATTAGAAACGCAAGACAGCCAATAAGAAATGTCACGAAATCCCCCGCTCTTCGAGGATGTCCTCAGCGTCGAGGAACATGTACTAGGGTGTATGTGCGACTCGTTCAGTTCAGATCATGAGTTTGAAGAAATGAAAAAAATTTTTCCAGTATCAATGAACACTACCAATGAATAGGATAGATAGAGTGAAAGACCGCCATTTAATTTACTATCTAAATAACTATCTAAAAATGAGGATCTATCATTTACCTATTATATTATGTAATGTAATTTATGGTTTCTATTGGTGCAAATCCAATCACTCCGTTTTAGATGAGAAGCAATTCTCCATTGGTAGCAAATAGTTATCCATTAAGCGGAGGAAATAGTCTTATAAGAAGCAAAAGGGTTATGCTCCTATTCTTATTCTTAAAAAAAAAACGGACTAACAGGGTCAGCTACCTAGCCAACTTTCACTTTACAGAATTAAATGCCGTCACTGTATGGATAGCTTTTTTGTGAAAAGGACTATTACTTTCTAAGTATAATTAGAAAAAAAAAAAAGAATTCTAATTGAAAAAAGGATGGGGTAGAGCCAAAGAGTGTGAACTATACAAGTTCACAATAAAATTCGATGAAATGAAAGAAGAGGCTCCGGTGTATAGAGAGGACCTCACCGTTTAAAAAGTTGCCATAGAAACGAGGAAACCCACTATTTAGCAGCAGTAGAATTTCTTATTTCCAGGCAAGAGATACCCGGAAGTAAAAATTGTGGTCGGGAAGGTCATAGTAGCAAAAGCCATTGGAATTTAGATTTTATATATCGGAAAAATCCGTTTAGTTATTAATCGACCGGAGGAAAAGGATGACTGAAAGAAGAGAACTGCATTAGTTATTCAAGAAAGTTTCATTTGATTTAATGACCAGAGTTAAACGGGGATATACAGCTCGAAGACGTCGAAAAAAAATTTGTTTATTTGCATCAACCTTTATAGGGGCTCATTCAAGACTTACTCGAACGAGTACTCAACAAAGAATGAGAGCTTTGGGTTCCTCTCATCGAGATAGGAACAGGAAAAAGAGAGATTTTCGTCGTTTGTGGATCACCCGGATAAATGCAGTAACTCGTGAGGATATGGTATCCTATAGTTATAGTAGATTCATACACAATCTGTACAAGAAACAATTGCTTCTGAATCGTAAAATACTTGTGCAAATAGTCCTATCAAATAAGATTTGTTTTGATATGATTTCAAATAAAATCATTAATCAATCAAATACAAATAAAGGAATAAAAGAATCTTAATAGAATAGAAGAATATACTATACAGGAAACAAGAATGATTGAAACAGAATTTCCCGGAGAATGGACTCCGGGAAGATAGAAGAAAAATCAATTAAGATTTGAAATAAACGAGCATATTTCCAAAAAAAAAATTATTACCCATTTTTCCTTTTTTATAACATTTTATAACACAAGAATCAACTCGGGATTCTAGGTTTTTCAAGCAAAACATTAATCTGAGCTTGAGTTCCTATTGGAGTTTTGAGGAGTATGTCTATTTATTTTTGGTTCTAGGACCTGTAGTTCTAGGGATCGACTCCCCTCTCTCCAATTGTTTCTCATTATTACGAAAAGGTAACGAAGATAAAATACGAGCTTGTTTTATAGCAATAGTAATTAATCGTTGTTGTTTCAAGGTCAACCTATTCATCCGTCTAGATAAGATTTTTCCTTGTTCACTAATAAATCGACTAATTAAACTCATGTTTCTATAATCGATTCGATCCCCCGATCCAATTGGGGGTAAACGCCTACGAAAAGATCGCTTGTATTTACGAAAAGGTTGTTTGTATTTATCCATGGTTTGCTTATTCCTTGTTTGTTTATTTCTTATACTTATATCTTATATATCTTATATATAATATAATTATATAATTCTAATATTATTATTATATAATTAGATATATAATTAGAATTATATAATTAGAATATTATAATATTCTTAATATATAAATAGATATATAAATAGAATTTCATAGAATTAATAATAATTCTAATAATTATTAATAATTAGAATATAAATAATAATTAAATATTATTATAATAAATATAATAATTAGAATATAAATATAAAATATAAATAAAATAATCTAGAAAATACAATTCTACTTTTTTTATTCATTTAAGATCCGACCAAAATAGGATTTGGTTTGTATTATCTATGTGAAGATGTCAAGTTCTTACTCTTCCCGCTCCTTGGAAAAATCACACATGCATTCTGTTCCATCTATTTCTTTATTTCCCCATGAATCATATATTTTTTACAATAGCGACAAAATTTTCTCAATTCTAATCGATTGGGTGTATTGTGTCGATTCTTTTGAGTAATATATCTAGAAAAGCCCGGCGATTCTTTATTGACACCCTTTCGAACACAACTGGTACATTCCAAAATAACTCTAATTCTGATATCTTTACCCTTGGCCATGGACCTCCTTTTCATTTTGGATCGACTTCACTTTTGAACTCTCCTCATTTTTGTTTTTGATCCGAACCAAAAACAAAAGAAAATAAAAAATATATATTTACTAACTAGAGATGGAATTTCAAAATATTATTATTATTATTAGAAGTCGAATGACTTCGAAGTACTATAATCTAAAACAATAAAGAAAGAGAGTCATATTCATTAATAGAAGTTCATTAATATAAGAATATTCAATATAGTAATAATTAAGTAATACAATTTTTTCTAACTAGGAATTATTCCTTTCCTATCCTAATTCCTAATCCACATTTCTATTTCTTTTATCCCAAATTATATCGTAGATTCACTGTATTTTGACTGAGGTTCGATACACTTTTTTTTCCTATCCTAAAGAAAAGGGGATCTAAATTGAAGCCATGTTACGTGGAATGGTATCTAAAATCTTCTTCATTTCTTCACATATCAATACAAGACAAGAATTCAATTAGAATTAAAAAAAGGGGAATGACAAGGCATCTGGAAATAAACGATTAATTTCTATCAATAGACCCGCTAAAGACCCAAACCATAGAGTGGTTAGCACAGGTGCCGTGGAGAGATATGTTTTTATATCTCGCATTTGAAATCCTCCTTCTTTTTGATATTGATATTTATTTATTTTACATTTTTTTATTTATTATTAATCATTAATTAATCATTATATTTATTATTAACTATTTTTATTATTAAATATTTTATTATTAAATTTAAATATTAAATTAATATATTTTATATTTTATTTATATAAATATAAATATTCTATATTTTTTCTTTATTTTTTATTTATTATATTATAATTATAAATATTATATTATTTATTATTAATTATTACATTTTAATTATTACATTAATTATATTTATATATTATTTATATTATTATTATTAATTAGTTATATTATTATTAATTAGAATATTAATAATATTCTAATATATAATATCTAATATATAATATAGAATTATATATATTATTAGAAATTCTATATATTATTTAATTATAATATTTATTATTATATATATGTT